CATTCAGTAATTCTACCCCTTCCGAATTCTTGGACCTCGCTTCTTAATATTGTGACTCTTCCATGCTGTGTCTCAGGAACCTCTTCAATACGATCCGGATTGCTAGCTCCCGTTCATAGTTTTGCTACAGATGATACACGAGGAATCTTTTTATGGCGGTTCTTCCTTCTAATGACCGGCATATCTATGATTCTTTTCTCCCAGATGAAGCAGCAGGCATCGGTCCGTAGAACCTATAAAAAAGAGATGGTTGTGGCGCGAAGTACTCTTGTGCACCTACGTAACTCGGCTGGTGCGCAACCCCTTTCGTTATGTTATGGAAGAATTGAGCTTATTGCTGGTTATTCAGAGCCAGCAATTGGCTGCCGGATTTCGTCCCTGCAAACGTAGGAGCAAACTACTACGCAAGTGGAGGCGTTGCGTTAGCAACCGTCAGGTTGAATTCTTTATAGTATAGTTCCGTCAAGGCGCAGGTTCTAAAACATCTCTCCTGTAAGTAAGCTAACGCTTACCTCGACCGACCCGAATATCACTAATTGGGGCGACGGAGGCACCAAGTCAATCCCTTTCCGCTTTGCACTCTGGTTCTTTATTCCTTTGTTGCCCTTTCCAGCCACGTGCGATAGCACTCCTTACCCGGACAAATTCAATGGAATAGATTCGATTCGTTACAAGAAAAGCGGCCCTTCTTCTCCTTATGAACTTGATCACTTGTGACTGCCCTATCGAACTCTCTTTTTACTGGGACATAGGTTTTGGAACTGACCAACTTCCCGACTCGGCTACTCCCTTTAATTAAATGAGGCACCTTAATATACTTACTTCTTTACTTCCTTCTGTACTTCTCGGCTAAGGAAAGAGCTCAGTACTCGAGGGTGAGAAAGCAATAAAATAGGTTGTCCCTAAAGCATTAGTGAAAGTGAAATAAAGAAGAGTAAGTCAAGGCCTAGAAAGCTGGAAAGCTGCTTGTGTGGGAGGGATGGTAGTGCTATGAAGGATCGTTGCTAGCTATGGATTGAGATAAAGGGCACTAGACATGATTCAAATCGAATTCCTAGCGCTTGGATAGTGAGAACCCGAGTACGAATGCTAAATACGTATTGTAGGCGATCAGTCTTTGTAGCTGGGAGGACTCTAAGGGTTGGGGATTGAGCCATGAATCTTTTAGTATCTTTAGTCGACAGGATCTTACCAGTGCGCCAGTAGCGCTTCCCAAGATGAGTGATATGGTTTAGCATGTAAGCTAAAAAGTGAGTTAGGGTGGTTAGCCAGCGTTTCGATCAAAACTATGAGATGGGCGGGACCTGCTGCTTAGCTTCTGCTTTACAGAGATGGACAAGAGGACTTAGCATTGCCTGCTTCACCAGTCTCAGGGCTTGCTTGGTTCCTAGCTGTAGGGCACGTAGCTACGTAGCGATCTTGCTTGCAGCATCCCTTTCTTTGAGTGAGGAACTTGGCAAAGTCACCAAGAGAACATGGCATGGCTGGTGAAGATTGGGCTTTGGCCCATGATGATAAATATACAAGCAGGAGTCGTAACCCGTGACCCCTATCCTAAAGGGGTCAGTCAACTATGGTTTTGAGTAGAGTCTTTCTAAGCTAAGAACACTTGATCAAAAGATGCACAGCTCATGTGGGGTTAGAGAACTTTGTTATTACCTTATTTATTACCTTACTGCCCCCTACCTTAATGGATTCAGAGCCAGGTCAAGATACATGGTAGTCATCATACCTACGAGTGAAGCTAAGGAGAGTGACTACTGACCGCTTTCTGGCTTACGGGCGTGCTTTCGATCCCTAATATTAGTATTTAGGTTGGTCCCTTATTTTCAATTGATGTCGCCCGTCCGCTGTCCGGACGGCTCACCATTCATATCCCATTCTCATTCCCACTCCTGTTCCGCGCTTTCCTGATATAGTTCTCCGCCCTCTGAATTCCAATCCGCTAGATTTGAAACTAGGGCTTCTTGTCTCTGTTATAGAAGAAGCTATTCTCTTTGCTCTTTCTAAATAATCCCCTCGTTCTTTGATAGCCAACTCTCTTTTGCACGTCGTAACAAGGTAGCCGTCCGTGGCTGGATTGAATCCTTTGCTTTCTTTCATCTCTCTGCTTCCAATCTCAAGGGCTCACAGGCAGGCTTTGTCAGCCGGGCTCAATCCTTCAATCCGATCCGAACGAAGACAGTTTCTCTCCCCTTCATACCTATCATTCCTGACCTCTACTCTAAAGTAGATCTTTTCTTTAGAGGTCATTCCTGAAGAGAAGAAGCATCCTCTAGCATCGGCATCGGATCGGGCTTCAGGAGCAGCCTTAGCGTCAGCTTCCTTCATAGTCTACTTCATAGTCTTCTTAGGACTCTTTGGAATAGTCTTCTTCTTCGTCTTCGTCCGAATAAGAATTGTAAGAGGTTCAGCAACGTGATGCAAGATGAGATGTAGCGTCGGAAGGGTCTCTGGCTTAGAAGTGGGTAGGCCCCTTCCCTTCCTTCTGTTCAGTCTATGATCTCGATTGTGAGTGGGTTCGTTTATGCAACTCTTTCTTCGATTGCTTCAGCTTTCGAACCCAGACTGGCATGACAGCTGCCCATCACCATAGGTAATAGCATGAATACTTTATCTCCCCTACATTTGCCGATTCATCCGTCCAAGTGTTACTAGACTCTTGAACATCAAATCAAGCTCGCGAACTGGCCTATCGCCCTAATACTTCACTTTTTCAGGCGAAGGGCGGGTGTGAGCTGACCAACTCGCCAACGGGGATGGCTATCCAAGGGCTTAGTCATCTTCCCTTCTGGCATAGAGGCGTTCTAATATCATTTCTGAGCTTTACGCTTAAAATTCTGGTATGCCAATGGCTGAGCTTCCATTCCGGGATTGGACCAAGTAGGGTTTCCTTCCCCGGAAGGGGACGTCCACCAAGTCTGACTTTTACTTATATCTCGTATATGAGATTTTCACATTGGAGAAAAGCTAGCTGGTTGGTGTTCAATTCAGTGTGTATTCAACAAGTGGGGCAGATAAACGTAGGTTTATCTAGCTCAATAGGCTAGGAAAAAACACCCCAGATAGGGTAAATCTATGTATAGGCTGACTGCTAATCTCAAGGCATTGAAAAACAAACTAAAGGAGTGGAGCAGGAAGACTTTCTCTGACCTTACTGACCATTCGCCTTAAAGCACTTTCTGAAGTTACAGCCACTTCGATGGCATCAATAAAAGAAAACTTTTTTTAGGACATAGACATAGGCTGCAGCTTCCGCATTGTTTTCTCTTCGAAAAAGAAGTTAACTTTGCATGGAAGGAAGGCCTGAAAAGGACTAACAAGTTGCCCAAACCCCCTTTCATTGAAAAGGTTCCATATCACCGGGATTTTTGATTGAAATGGTACTCACCCTTTCCATATATATAAGTGGGAAGGTCTAAAATAGACTAACAAGTCGCCTAATTCCCGTGTTTTTTTTCTTGAAAAAGACTCGCTCCTTGTTCCGTGTTTGGTTGGTAGTCATAAGACATATCCTTCCAGCTTGACTCCGTTCACTCGTTCAGTCCTTCCTGTGGAAGTCAGTCCTTTCCTTCTTTGCTTCTTGGCCACCAGAATATGATCCGAGTATGTCCAGTCCACTTTGATTGAGAGATATAATAAATATAATAATAATATAACACGGAAGGAAGGGGACCTACCTACTAGTATAAGTAGGATGCCCTTTAGGACGCTACCTTCGCTAAAGCTAACTTACAAAAAGTAAGGATTTAAGAGAAGGACGGCTAGTATGGGGGTCGATATACTATCATTTTATTTGCGAACCAGCTTATCTTCCTTGACTTCGGTCAAGTGACTTAAAATCTCTTCCTTTTCGGACACGGAATTCAGTATTTCTCTCTCCGGCCTGGTATATTTCATTTATATCAATCATAGCAGCTAACCCCGAGGGGGTAACTTACTAAACAATTCAGCTTTGATAGCTTCCATTTTCATAGTCATTATATGAAAGGCAAAGGTCAGAAGAAATAGGGAGTGGTTGCTAAGCTTCATGGGGAGATCGCATTATATCAATCATAGCAGCTAACCCCGAGGGGGTAACTTACTAAACAATTCAGCTTTGATAGCTTCCATTTTCATAGTCATTATATGAAAGGCAAAGGTCAGAAGAAATAGGGAGTGGTTGCTAAGCTTCATGGGGAGATCGGGTAGCAAATAGTAGGAAGGTAGTAGTACTCGATGAACTAAAGTAAGTAAAGACGACCGGCTTTGGTTGCTTCCCTGTTGACTCGTCTTCAATTGGACCAAAAAAAAGCCATAGTGTTTTGGCTAGACCGGGGGAGACAAGTTCAAATACTTCCATTTCTGAATCCTGTACGCAAATACAAATAGTAGTTCCCCACTTTCATTTTAGAATGATACGGGGCCTTACATTTAGAGGCAAATGGAAATTGAACCAGATTTTTAGAGCGCTTTTACAAATATATAATATCGAGTAATATTTTTTCTATGGGATTCACACTTTCACTTTATCCTGTCGGTGGGCCAGTTGGTCCCACCTTGATAGGGATTCGGCAGGGGACATACGTATTTGTTTGTATCACCACAAAATCTAGCTCCGCTGCTATCCTCTCCGTACCAGTCTCGCTACTTCTTTCCTCTCTCGTTGGTATAGAAGCTCGAGAGTTTCAAGAAAATGAAAATGAAAGAATAGAAAGTCCCATACTTCGGAAAGGAAAAAGGGTGCAGGTACCAACCGGAAGGGCCTAATAGAATAGGGGCGTGACCCCTTCTCGGAAAAGAGAAAACCACTTATCCTAGCATTTTGCCCCGGTCTTGGTGTTCAGAATTTTTGTAAATCAGGGTACGTGGTTCCCGAAGCGGGTAAGTCTCCGAATCAAAGAGGCATGGCTTAGCTCCTTAGGGGTTCGCTCGCTTGTCAGGGCCCTGTTTGTTCTCTGACTCTGATCCTTTATCATAAGATGAGAGCACGGGAAGTCCCTACTAACTAGTCCCAAAAGCAAGAGTTTTAGGTCCAAGATTGGGAAGCGGAACGCTCGTGATCTTGAGATTGGCCTGGCCCCTTTCCTAGTTTTTGTCTGCAAGAAAAGACCCAACTAAAGTAGTTCGTCTTCAACCTTCAATCCTGGATGGCACTTCTTCGCTTGTAGTTCACCACTCTAATAAGACATCGGCACCCGCCATCAGCTTTAGCAACGGCTTCCTTCTCATAGCCTCATTCGGATTCTTCGCAGTCTTTGGAATAGCCTGACTTTGGTGTGGCAATCTGACCACGGTTCTGCAACGTCGGAAACTGAAAGGTCTAGCTCCGCAGTATTTGAGGAGTATATCTTCTCCTGGTCGTAAAAGTATATCTTCTCCTGGTCGTAAAAGATCCAGAAGGGAGAATGTCCTGAGGAGCCCTTGGAAGGAGCGAGCTTAGCCGGTTGCCGACCCGCGCGGGGCTTATGTGGTTTGATATTTTTCAAGGCCAACGACTATTCGACAGACGTTCCTTCCCATTTCTCTTTCCTTGGAATGTCAGTATGAGTTTGTCTACCGGACTGGACTTCTCGGATGGAGACCATACATTCCAATGTTCCAGCGATCAAGGCGCCTAGCCGCTGATCCTGAAAACGCCTATCCATATCACTGGCTTCGGTTACAACTCGATTCCTACTTCTATATTTGATCTAGAGTTAGCGACGGCTAGTCCATAATAACTCGGGAGTTTCATGATCCGTCGTACATTCGATCGAAACCGATTCCATTCCGAGCGAGCAGGACAGCTTCTCTCGAACTCAACATCTATTTACTAGTTAATTTAGTACCCGGCCGGGCATACTGGTAGCTACGACTCGTTTCACTCCCATACATGAACAGGACAACGGCTCGAGCTTCGTTCTGACAAGGGATTATCTGAAAGAGAATCTTTCTTCTGGTGGGAATTGGATGGATCGGATTCCCAAAGGTATGCTTCCGGCATATCTCTAAGCAAAAAACCACTCTCTCCGAATAGACTCCATTCTGATTGCCCGGCGCTGGTTGTTCGATCCTATTTGTGAAACTAAAAAGAAGGGCTTATTAACTAACTGGCTTAGCTTTCTGAACAGGTCTTGGCAGTGGTTTTCGAGTTCAGTTACATATATTAGAATTGAGATGTGGTCCTACCCATTGAATAAGGGACTGAACCGAAGGGTGATCTAGCTGCAGCTTAGTCAATACACGATTCAAAGAAGGCGGGCCGGATCACCCCTTTTTTCCTTCAGCTTCACTAGCAACTTCGAAATTTCAAGACAGACATCAAGTCCACTTTCAGGATCAACGCATATAGCTTCTTTCTTTCTTCAAGTGAGTGAAGTGAGGGACTAATACTACTCAATTAGGCCCTCAAGTAACGGACTCAATGACTCACATTAGGGCAGCTCTTAAAGTAAGGGCATTCCTCGCTCCCTACTAATACTCTTTGTCTTATCCCTGTTTGGGGGAACGAAGAAAAGCAAAGGCTCTTGTTCGAATGCGTGACTGCGGCGCGCCTATCGTCCCGGTACGGCACTCTAAAATGCATGTTGGGTTGAGGCCAGCAAGAAGACTGCGACTAGGGAGACGAAGAATGGAATTGAAGGCATAGTCTCAAAGAAAAGAATTTAACACCACTCGATGATGACAAAAAAGCAACTACATCAACAAAACTAGTACTAACGTGAACAGACGCTTTCAGGGAGAAGAGTTAGTGTGTGTACTAACATATAACAAGCGTGCGATACGCAGCATAGCTTATATAGAATCCAAATTCACATTCATTCATTGCCTCGTATGAAAAAGAGCTATGGTTTCCCGAAAGAGTTACTGCCCAAGACGATACATATATACATTATGCACTTTTTCCAAAATACAAATCCATAGCATGAGTAGTCCTAGTACAAAAACTAAGTAAGAAAAGAAAAGAGAAAAGTACATGAAAGATAAAGCTACATAACATGTCTCTGACACCGGGCTTCTGGTAAGGTAGTTTTCATTTCATATATTATCATTAAATCATTAGTGAAAGAAGGACCAACGACGATCCTATCCTAAAGGAATCAATTTGAGTAGAGTAGGAGGAGTCAGTCTTCTTTGAAGATCGAGGAATCAATCGGACAATTATATTATGCCATTCGGAAGAAGTCTTCTACAGAGGGAAAGCCTGTTACGAGTAAGTGGAGAGGAAAGATCTCCAGAGATTATTATCTCATTCCATTCCAGTGGCTCGACCAGTAACCAATGGCGAAAACTAAAAAATCCATGGTTTCCCGGTAGAACCCCATTTCGCCCAAGTTGTTGCGGAACCGGAAAAAAGAAGCGGTTTTTCGCACAGCTTGCTCATAGTGCAGGTCCCACTTGTATATTGTATTTGGCCGAAGAAGCATCGGACAGGTTTCCGTTCCTACCTTCTTGGGACTCCATGGACCAAGATCTGCTTTCATTATATGGGCAATACCGATCTACTTTAGTAGATCATATGGATGTAGAAAAAGCTTC